TCGAATCTTTTATTGAGAGGTAAAGGATTAAATCCTTTTAAGAAATAAAGTTTTTGATCGGAATATGAATCAAACCAAAAGACCCCTTAACTATTAAGGGGGTTAATAGAACGAATCACACTTTTACCACTAAACTATACCCGCTACAATCCGATTATTGTATATAATCGGACTTTTTGTCGAACAAGGAAATTGAACGTAATTAAGATAGGATCATAAAAGAATCATGAAAATTAGAGTGTTGACGTTTTTCGTGGGGGGATATTAGAAAAGGAGGGTTCATTTAAATAACAAAATAACAAGTTTTATCTTTTCTTTTGCTAGAGGAGTTTTTTTGATAAACACACGGCTGGACAAAACCGCGGAAATCCTAACATAAAAATGCATTGTGTAAGAATCCATAGTTTCCTTTTTTTCTTTATTTCAGTAAAGTAAAAAAGAAAGTAAATAAAAAAGGAAGAAAGGATAATAAAAAATAACACTTTGATTTTATATAATATAAGAAGGGAAATAGTCCTTCGTCTTTTTGTTGTTGCTTTTATAGCAAGCATTTTTGTTTTCAAATCCGATAAATCATTTTATCTATGATTTGCTGAAACAAAAAAGGGCCCGGCTAGGTACTGACCAGGCCAGGCCATGGGAATAAACTCTTTCGGACAAAATCAAAGTAAGGAGGTCTTCTTTATTTTTATTTATATTGGATTTTTCAAGTCCTTACTTTATCTAAATGGAATTGCTGATAAAAGTTGTATATATCTATATAATAAAGATAAAGGGAGAGAAAAAAGAGAGAGAAAGAAAGACTTTTTTTCAACCCCTACTTTATGTGTAATGTACCTTACTTTATACATTATGTGTAATGTAATATAGTAATTAATTATCTTTTTTTTTTTTTCAATTGGGAGAGATGGCTGAGTGGACTAAAGCGTCGGATTGCTAATCCGTTGTACGAGTTATTCGTACCGAGGGTTCGAATCCCTCTCTTTCCGTTGATGACTTGATATTTTATTTATCTTTCAAATTTCCCAAACCCTTAGTTAAACGTGGAATAGATAAAATCCTAAGAAATTTGAAAAATCAAGTAAGGAAAACGAAAAAGCCTTTTTTATTTTATTCTTCACGTCCAGGATTACGTCCCGGATCATTAGATAAGAATCCAAAGATGAAGAGAGAAACAAAGAATATCACTACTGTGTAAACAAAGAGTTTGAGAGTAAGCATTACACAATCTCCAAATCATTTTTTGGAAAAAAAAAAGAGAATAGATCCTCTATTTTTATACCACATATCCTATTTTGACACCAAGAAATGAAGTACTTTCTACAAATAGAAAAGAATGTTCAGAAATTCAAAGTCATTTGTAATAAGAGTCTTTTATTACCAAAATTTTCTTTCATACCTACAATTAATTCGATATTGTGGGTAACGCTAAGCCTATTAGGGCCTTTCGCTGGAAAAAGGTCAGAATGGGGAAATGGGATGATCCAGATTTATCGCAGCTCTCCAAGAATTTCAATGTTTGAATCGAGGGTTCATATTGTAAGACTTATCTGATCTTAGCAATTGTTAGAATTTTTTTTCCTCGAATAAATCATGAATTTTCTAGGATAGTATTAAAGATCTCATCGAAAACTTACAGCAGCTTGCCAAACAAAGGCTAAGAGAAAGAAGAGCACAGGTATGACTGGCATAACATTCACGATTGGATTCAAAAAAGCATAGGCCTCGGGCAATTTGGCGACGAAAAAACTACTCGAATAAAGGGCAGAATTAAGACAGATACAGATCAAACTAAAGATATTAAGCATAACAGACATTTTGTTCTTGGAGATAATTGCATTTTGATTGAGTTATTGATATAAGGAAAAATAAAGTAAAATAAGGTAGACCAAAAAATCCTTCTTTTTCTTTGAACTCGCCCAATCAAAAATCCTCCATTTCTCAAAGGAGAATAGAAGAAATCATACTTTCATATAATATCTTAATTGAATTATATGTAATGATCAATAAATTAAGTTTAATTCTATATCTACACGTGTCAAAATCCTAGCAACAATCTAATTTATTTTATAGATATTTGGATTGGAATTGACGAACAATCAATACCAATATTAGTCTTTATTAGTGTCGAATAGAAATCGAAATGGGGCGTGGCCAAGTGGTAAGGCAACGGGTTTTGGTCCCGCTATTCGGAGGTTCGAATCCTTCCGTCCCAGCGCATATCCATTCTATCAGAATAAAGATAGTGTTTTTGAAAAACTTTCTGTTTAAAGGTCTAATATTGGATCGAATGTTATTCTTGTTTCTGATTTTTAATGATTCTTCTCTGAATCATATCTTTTTTTTTTTTCACAAACTGGAATCTAGTTTAAATGACACGCAGATGTAACTGAATCTATTTGTAATCCAGAACATAGATCACAAGAGTTTGAATTCAAAAAAGTCGGGCGGGCTTTTCATCATATGCTCCGTCCCTTCATATTCATATTGAAGGAAATTA